TAAGTAAGCAGTTCTTATTGTATCGGCCAAAAATATCGCTAATTGATCTTTACGGTGCTTCCTCTATCAATTAGATCTGTTATCCATAGAAACAAGTATCTAGGCATATTTTTTTGTTCATATTTTGACTTCTATGAAGTTACTTTCTTTGCTACAGCTGATAAAAATCGTTATTTTGGACGATGCATATGTAGAAAGCCTATTTCTAGTCAATTTCTAGTAAATTTTGTTCTTTTTTTTTTCTATAGTGGAGATAGTCGCACGTAATGACAGATCACGGCCATATTATTTAAAGCTTGTGGTAAGAAAGGGTTTCGTTCTAGCGCCCGAAAATAATATTCCAAAGCTTTTGTGTGTTCTCCGTTACTTGTGTGAATAAGGCCTATATTATATAGTATATAACTTCGATCATAGGGATCAATTTCTAATCGCATAGCTTCATAATAATTCTGTAAAGCTTCTGCATAATTTCCTTCGGATTGAGCAGACATTCGTTACGGTCGTCATTCAATTCAAAGAATCTCCGTTCCAGAACCGTACGTGAGATTTTCATCTCATACGGCTCCTCCCTTATGTGCATAACGAAAATAATACATAGAATAAAAAAGGAGTAAAATATTCTCATTATAAACTGAGCGGGGCTAGTGTTTTTACAATAAATCTCTAGCCAACCTTCCTGCAAAAGATCTTTTCTTAACATCAAGCATGCGGATACTAGATAAAAAAATTAAGTTAACTCCAACAATTTCTTTGTCCTCAATCTTTCTTAATCTCTAGGAATTAGTCACTTCAACAGTCTTCGATGGTTATACGGGTATCCAAAGTACGAACGAGATGGATGTTTGTTGTCCCAACCATTCTTCTTAGTTCCGATCCCAAAAAAGAAAAAAAAAAGGCGATAATTTTTAACAAAGGTTTCATGTTGTTGATTCCTAGGCGTAGTGCTTCTTCCTCTATGCCGCCTATAGGTACTAGTGGGGTAGGGGTAACTTGCAATACGTAACCCCGTAGACCTTGGTGTAACCTTTCGTTCAATGCTAGAATTGACAATTGAAGCATCTGAGGCTGCATTAATCGGGGATACCCGACAGAAGGAATTGTTTTCTTTATAAACTTAGAAACTTCACCTTCAACAAGTGTAGAGTAGAGTTCTTTCAAATCTTTCTATACCGACTAATTGTCTTTCTCCTAAGACTTGAAGCGATAAAAAAAATCAAACCACACCATCTCTGTAATAAGTAAATGCCTCCTTTTCCCCCGAAGTTGTCGGAATTATTCGTAATAAGATATTGGCTACAATTGAAAAGGTCTTATCAATAAAATTTCCAGTTATACGGGATCTAGGCATAGGTAGCAATCCATTTTTTAATGTCTTTTAATTACCTCTCATGAGAAAACGATCCCACAAAAAAGTAGTTGTACAGTACAAAATAACATAAAAACAGACTCAATTCAAAAAAAAAAGATAGACCGAGCATATGAGACGTTCCAATCCAATGATTTAAACCGATATAAATATCAAATTAAAGTACGGAAAGGCCCTTTTTAGAAACACAAATATCTATCGATCTTTATTGTTTTTAATTTTTATTTAACTTTAACAAAGAGTTTGTCATAACAAATAAAAAAATAAAAAAAGACCTTTATCCCCCAATTTCGAAGGAAAGTTGTTTATTAAAATTTGATTCAAAATTTTCTTTTTTTTCTTTTTATAGTTAGAATTGATTGTATGTACCATATCTACTCAACAATCTAATTCGCTATTTACTCAGTTTCTGGGACATAATCATTATGTAGGAGAGATGGCCGAGCGGTTCAAGGCGTAGCATTGGAACTGCTATGTAGGCTTTTGTTTACCGAGGGTTCGAATCCCTCTCTTTCCGTACCTTCACTTAATTTATTAATGCCATACTGATCGCAATGTATCAAATTACATAAGAATGGATACCTTTATTCCAACAGTTAGGCCTTTCCTTGATATAGATTCTCTATTCCTAATTTCTGCGGGACAGAAAAGAAAATACTGGAAAAACGGAAAGGAATGAAAATATTCCTATCGTTCTACGATATATTAATGGGAGAATAACCCCCCGATCAAACCGGTTTCTTTACTTAGGCGATAGGGCACAAAATTATCCGAACCCTTGTTATTTTAGTTCGGTTTAAGTCTGACGAGAATAATATTCTACTACTAACAATTCATTTATTTTCAAGCCGACCCATTTACTATCTATTATTTGATTGACCAATCCTTTATATTGAAATGGGTGAAGAGTCAAATGTTTTGGCAATTCCTCCTGGGGAGATGAAGCGAGGTAATTTTGAATCATAGCTCTAGATTTTTGTTCATCCCTCGCTGTAATAATATCTCGGGGTTTGCAGCGATAACTTGGTATATCTACTATACGACCATTAACTAAAATATGTCTATGATTAACTAATTGGCGGGCTCGAGGAATAGTTGACGCCATACCCAATCGAAAAAGGATGTTATCTAACCGCATTTCAAGTAATTGTAGTAAAACCCGCCCTGTTGAACCTTTAGCTTTTGCGGCAATACGAACGTATTTAAGTAATTGTCGTTCTGTAAGACCGTAATGAAAACGCAATTTTTGTTTTTCTTCTAAACGAATACGATATTGAGATTTTTTACCCGAGCGTGATTGATTTCTAAGATCGCTCCCGGCTCGAGGCTTTTTACTAGTTAGTCCCGGTAAAGCCCCCAGACGGCGTATTTTTTTGAAACGAGGCCCTCGGTAACGTGCCATAAAAACTCCTTGTTTTCTTTATTTTGTTGAATTTTCAGAAACCTAAATTAAAACTGAACTAAACTGAACTAAAGGCTAAATAACTATGATAAATAAATATGCTAAATGAAGGAAAATCTACTGAAATAGTCTACTGAAATAGTATACTACAAAGAATTAGGAGATGGATTGTATCCATATCCGGACCTTATTGTATATATACCAATAAATGTATATAGAAAAAAGGTCCTTTTCTTGTTCTTGATTTGTTCGACAGAGATTTAACTACTCTAACTTTTGTTCTTAATTAGGAGTTCTTACCACATAAGACTCGGTCACCCTTGGAAAAAAAAGGAAAAGTAGCCTTTAATCAATAATCAATATTCTTTTAATCAATATTCTTTATATTTCAAAAAAACATTATCAATCATGTAAAAAAAAAAATAGAGAAAAGCCAGCTATCGGAGTCGAACCGATGACCATCGCATTACAAATGCGATGCTCTAACCTCTGAGCTAAGCGGGCTCACATAGCAGAAATTGTACATGCATAGGAATTTAATAAACTAATGGAATCTTGGCTATTAACTTTTTATTCTTTTTTTATTCTTTTTCTTTTCGTTATTCATAATTACTTATAAATAACGAAAAAAAAGAAAAGGAATCGATCCTTCGAGTAGTCAAAATTGCACAATAAAAAATGAGAGTAAGAGAAGTAGATATAATAAATGTGTTCTATAATACATCTATATTGAATTGCGGATAGAGAAATGATAGAATCCTTTCTGATTAGACTAAAGAAGGGTCTCCGCTAGAGATGAAAGAAGATAGCAAAAAAATAAAAAAGAAAGACTTTTTCTAGGAATCAGTATCTAATGACTTCAACAGGTCCAGTAGAATATAAATGAAAAAGGGGGATAATAATAAGATCTTAATATCAAAGCAAAAAAGGGGATATGGCGAAATTGGTAGACGCTACGGACTTAATTGGATTGAGCCTTGGTATGGAAACTTACTAAGTGATAACTTTCAAATTCAGAGAAACCCTGGAATTAAAAATGGGCAATCCTGAGCCAAATCCTGTTTTCCGAAAACAAAAAAAGTTCCATAAAGATAGAAAAAAAGGATAGGTGCAGAGACTCAATGGAAGCTGTTCTAATAACTGAGGTTGACTGCGTTGCATTAATAAAGTAAAGAAACCCTTCTGTCAAAACTCCAGAAAGGATAAAGTAAAGGATAACCGTATATACATACGTATACGTACTGAAATACTATCTCAAATGATTAATAGCTACCCGAATCCCGAATCCCTCTTTTTTTTATCTTTAATTTCTTTTTTATCTTTATATTTTTATCTTTATATATTATATTTATATAATAATTATATATATTTAATTGTTTTCAATTGATTCCAAGTTCAGGAAAGGATTGAATATTAATTGATCAAGCCATTCACTTCATAGTCTGATAGATAACTGCCTAATCGGACGAGAATAAAGATAGAGTCCCATTCTACCTGTCAATATCGACAACAAGGAAATTTAGAGTAAGAGGAAAATCCGTCGACTTTAGAAATCGTGAGGGTTCAAGTCCCTCTATCCCCAAAAAAGGACGGCTCGGCTCCTTAATTCTTTTTATCCCATTCTCTCTTTTCGTTAACGGTTCAAATTTCGTTATGTTTCTCATTCATTCTATTCTTTTACAAACATATTTTGGCTGGATTTCTTTTCCCAAATCTTGTGATAGATATGATACACATACAAACACCCATCTTTGGGCAAAACAATGAATTCCCTTTCATTGGAATATTGAAATAATTAACAATCCAAATCATTATTCGAATTGAAATTTACGAAGTTCTTTTTTTTTAAGATACAAAATATTTCAGGTCTGGGTAAGACTTTAGAAGATTTTTTCGTCTTTTTTAAATTGACATAGGCCAAAGTTTTTTACTTAAATTTAAATTTAGTAAAACGAGGAAGACGACGCGGCTAAAATGGTCGGGGTAGCTCAGTTGGTAGAGCAGAGGACTGAAAATCCTCGTGTCACCAGTTCAAATCTGGTTCCTGGCACATGATTTCTTTGTGTATTCAGTATCCATTCTACAATTTAGTGAAATTTTGATCTGATATAGGTCAACATAGATATTCAGTAATGGTATGGATCATACATGATATGTACTTAACTTACCCATCATGTTATAAAAAAACTATGTAAAATAAAATTTGATTATTTATCCTCTTCTTTTTTTTCA